TGCAAAAATGAAAGATTATGTCCAATTTTATTTAATTGATCTCACTCAGATCCCAGCCAATTAATCCCTCGTTACCACCCATAGGAAAAGTAATAGGTAGGGATGACAGGATTTGAACCCGTGACATTTTGTACCCAAAACAAACGCGCTACCAAGCTGCGCTACATCCCTTTTAAAAAATTTTTGTACAGTGTCATTGTACAAAATCCATGTCTTGTTTTCCACATCGTTATTTTTTCCTCGATCCATATACAATTTTCTTGTCATTTCTTCTTTTTGGTTTCATATAATAAAAGAATTATATACATCTGAAACCTAACGTATAAAAAAGATGACTATTTTGCTTAGGAAGAAGAGGGTCTCTTTTTCTTTTTTAGGGACAGGGGTAGGAAAATCTTATCTACTGTTCATTGTACATATCCATTTTTGTTAGGAATTCCGTACAAAAAAATACAAATGATCTTGAACTACAGCATCTGACCATATATGTATTACAATAAATAAGGAGGATTTTCAATGCGAGATATAAAAACATATCTTTCCACAGCGCCTGTGCTAACTACTCTATGGTTTGGGTCTTTAGCGGGTCTATTGATAGAAATTAATCGTTTATTCCCAGATGCTTTGTCATTCCCTTTTTTCTAGTTATTAATATTATATTAATATTATTAATATAATATGCGAAAAAAATGAAGAAAATTTGAGATACAATTCTACGTGACGTGACTAAAACTTAGTCCCCCCTTTTTTCAGTTCTTTAGGATAGGAAGGAAAGAGAAAGAAAAAGTATATTGAACCTCAGCAAAAATCCGGTGGATCTAAGATCCCATTTTGGAGAACAGAAATAGAAAGGGGGTCCAGTCTAAGGTAAAAAAAAAGCTCCACGAAATCATAGCATAAAAAAAAGATACTTAAATGAAATACTGGGATTAGGATAGGAATAATTGATAGTTAGAAAAAAATTGTATTACTTACATTATTACTATATATATAATAATATTCTATTAATATTAATTTCTATTAATATTAATTAGAATTACAACAAAATATTTCGAAATTCCATTTCTAATTAGTAACTTCTATTGATATTGATTTTTTTTCTTTTTTGTTCTTTTCGTCTTCTTAGGTTCGGGTCGAAAACAGAAGAGTTAAATTGATCAAACAAAAATGCAAAGGGGGTTCATGGCTAAGGGTAAAGATATCCGAGTTAGAGTTATTTTGGAATGTACCAGTTGTGTCCAAAATGGTGTCAATAAGGAATCGCCAGGCATTTCTAGATATATTACTCAAAAGAATCGGCACAATACACCCAGTCGATTAGACTTGAGAAAATTTTGTCGATATTGTCACAAGCATACGATTCATGGGGAAATAAAGAAATAAATCGAACGTGTGTTTGATCTTTCAAGGGGGCAGGAAAAGGAAGAACTTAACATATCTTAACATAAACATATATATATATATATATAATACAAATAAAAATATAGAATATACAAAAAAACCTATTTAGGTCGGATCTGAAATGAATAAAGAAAATAAAGAAATAGAATTTTAGAGATAAGGAATAAACCATGGATAAATCCAAGCAACCTTTTCGTAAATCCAAGCGATCTTTTCGTAGGCGTTTTCCCCCAATTGAATCGGGGGATCGAATTGATTATAGAAACATGAGTTTAATTAGTCGATTTATTAGTGAACAAGGAAAAATATTATCTAGACGGGTGAATAGATTGACCTTGAAACAACAACGATTAATTACTATTGCTATAAAACAAGCTCGTATTTTATCTTTGTTACCTTTTCTTAATAATGAAAAACAGTTTGAGAGAGCCGAGTCAATCCCTAGAACTACCGGTCCTAGAACCAGAAACAAATAGATATACTCTTCCATTGATTCAAAACTTCAATCGGAATTCAAGCTCAGATTGATGTTTTGTTCGAAAAGCCTCAAATCCAGATTTGATTGTTGTGTTATAAGAAACAACAAATAAGGAAAGAATAAATCTTTTACTTATCTTATCTGAATTTTTTTTATTCTATCTTCCCGGAGTCCATTCTCCGGGGAATGCAATTCGGTTTCAATCATTCCTATATATGACTTTAGAATGTCTTTTATTTCATAATTTTATTGGAAATCATGTAAAGACAATTCTTATTTGATATAGCTATTTGCGCAAGTATTTTACGATTAAGAAGTAATTGCTTCTTGTACAGATTGTGTATTAATCTACTATAACTATAGAATACCCCTTTCTCACGAGCCGCTGCATTTATCCGAGCGATCCACAAACGACGAAAGTCCCTCTTTTGCCTGCCCCTATCTCGATGAGAGGAAACCAAAGCTCTCATTTTCTGTTGAGTAATGGTTCGAGTAAGTCTTGAATGCGCCCCTATAAAGGTTGATGCAAATAAACGAATTTTTGTTCGACGTCTCCGAGCTATATATCCTCGTCTAACTCTGGTCATTGAATCAAATTACACTTTAATGAATGAATAACTAATTGATTTCTCTTCTTTCAGTCATCCTTTTATCCCCCGGTTGATTAATAACAAAACGGATTATTCCGATATATAAAATATAAATTCCAATGGCTTTTGCTACTATGACCTTCCCAACCACTATTTTGAATCCTTCCAGGTAAAATACCTAGAAATAAGAAATTCTAACGATATTAAATAAATAAAAGCAAAAAATAGTGGGTTCCATCGTTTCTATGGTTATTTCATAAACGGTGAGGTCCTCTCTATACACCGGAGCCCCTTCTTTCATTTAATCAAATGTTATTGTAAACTTGTATAGTTCACTCTCTTTGGCTCTACCAATCAATTATACAGTAATAGATCTTTTCACAAAAAAGGCTATCCATACAGTGACGGCATTTAATTATGAAAGTTGGCTAGGTAGCTGACCTTGTTAGTCCGTTCTTTCAAGAAAGGGAGCATAACCTTTTTGCTTCTTGTAGTACTATTTCCTCCGCTTAATGGATAACTATTTGCTACCAATGGGGAATTGCTTTTCATCTCAAATTGAGGTGATTGGATTTGCACCAATGGAAACCATAAATTTCATACACAAAAAATATAGGTATATGATAGATCCTCATCCTCATTTTTAGATAGTAAAAATGGCTTTTTCCACTCTATCTATCCTATTGGTGATTGGTACTGGAAAAATGGTTTCGTTTGTTCGAACTCATGATCTAAACGAGTCGCACATACACCCTAGTACATGTTCCCCGACGCTGAGGACATCCTCGAAGTGCGGGGGATTTCGTGATTTTTCTTATTGGCTGTCTTGTGTTTCTAATAAGTTGTTTAATTGTCGGCATATCATACATATATATAATAAAATAGGTTGGTTTAGATCGATCTTAACCTGATGATTGATGATTATGAATTATTTCTATTCAATATCAAATCACGAAAAATTCGAATTCTGATTTGAAACGGAATCATGTATTTACACGAAATCTCCAGTATTTTCATTTTCGAACCGCTACAAGATCAACAATACCATGAGCTTGGGCTTCTGTTGCTGACATAAAAACATCCCTTTCCATGTCTTCGGATATAACCCATAAAGGGTTGCCCGTTCTTTGTACATAAACCTTTGTGAGGGTTTCGCGAAGTTTCAGTAGTTCTTCCGCTTCCAGGATAAATTCCCCTGCTTGCGCCTCATAAAAAGAACTAGCAGGTTGGTGAATCATGACCCTGATAATATTGATATAACATCATGCATGAACGGTTCTTCTATCTTGCAGGATTGGGCTAAAGTAAGGGATAAAAAAACAAGAAGAAAAAAAAACAAATAGAATGGAACAGCCGTACAGGCATCTTTTGTGCATTGCATACGGCTCTGCAATGGCATTTCTTCCTCCCTTCTCTTCAATTTCTATTCTATCGAAGAAAAAAATAGAATCCATCCGATCCAGATCGTTGAATGATCCATTTACCACCCTTCCTTTCGTATTGTAGGAGTCAAAAAATACTATGATGGTTCTGTTGCTTTCTATATTTATCTCGTCTGTGATTTAGCAATCCCAAAGTTTCTTTTTTTTTCATTTTCGTACTCTTTCTTTCGTAACGTAACTATCATAAATAGACTTCTGGTGTGGAAGAAAAATGGTTTGTGACGCTGAAATGTACTCCTGACACATAAGATCAAATCGGAATAACCTTTGTTTCATACTACTATCTCGATACAAAATCTCATGTTAGGAAAAACAATACTAGTTTGTTCATATCGAACTCGAAGTGCCATGCTATTATTACCTATTTTTCATATTATTCACATTCGATATGGCGAAGGCATAGTCTTCTTCTTTTTTTTTTCAAATAAAAACTCATTGGCGCCAAGCGTGAGGGAATGCTAGACGTTTGGTAATTTCTCCTCCGACCAGAATGAAAGATCCCATTGAAGCGGCTAATCCCATGCAAATTGTATGCACATCGGGCGAAACAAATTGCATAGTATCATAAATGGCTATTCCTGGTATTACCCATCCGCCGGGGGAGTTTATAAACAAATAAAGATCCCTAGTATCATCTTCTATACTGAGATATACCATGAGACCAACAAGTTGATTTGAGATCTCACTATCAACTTCTTGGCCTAAAAAAAGTAATCTTTCTCGATAAAGTCGGTTGATTAGGATAAAATTGTATCCCTTTTGAACCGTACGCGCATCTTTGGATGCATACGGTGCAAAAAAATTGTGAAAAAAGAATCAATGTGTCGATTCCAATCCTATCTCTTTTTTTTGTAACAGATTTCCGTTTTTCTAATGAAAATAAAGGGGTTTTTTCTTCTATTTAAAAAAAAAAAAAGAATTTACTGAACTTCATTTTTTGTATTAACCTTTCATTGATGTATTGTTTCGTCGAGATTCAAATCACGATGTCATTTTCTTGTTCCTGAATGGGTCCTTTCAATTCTTTTAGGTTCATGTTCTACTCCGGGGAAAGATCTATCCGAATTCTATTTGCACATATAGGACAAA